CCAAGAATTCTTGTTATACGCTGGTTCCAACCCTCAACTCTCTTTTCTAGGTTCATCGATATTGAATCAATCGAACGCACTTCTAATACCTGTTCCACTTTTGGAAGACCCTGTGTTATATCACCAGATCTCGATTTTTCATATATAAATGTAAGTAATATATCTCCTTCATAAAGCATTTCTCCATAATGGCCATGAACAGTTGCTCCTGGAGTCGCCAAATAAGGGTTAGCCGATCTTATTACTACAGAATCCATTTGAACAATTAGAACTTGACCCGATTTTAGGTGCGGTTCGTTTTTAGCTATACACACATTTTCACAAAGAAATTGCCCAAGGTTAATTATTGTACATCTTTTTTCACAAGAATTATGATGATAATTATGATAGAGAACATGCCAATTAAAATGGAATGGATTCAAAACGATGTTACTGCATAGATCAGGCTTATAAATTCTCCCGTTTTCGCCCATTAAATAATATTTAAATACTTGAAAAGTTTCCTTTAAATTGTCAAGTTGCAAATATTTAGTTATCGAGATCTGATTATGAGTTATTAAACGGTAAAATGAATAAAACTTTGCAACTTGAAGGGCTATTCCTAAAGGGCCTAACGAATTCCTAATTGGAATTAGAGGATCTCTTTTAATTGATTCTTTTATCCCATTGTGATATTTTACATCGTTGAATGGGACCATTTGAAAACAATGATCCGATGACAAAATTATTAAAGATCGGCATTCCTTATTTCTATTCAACAACATACGAATAGTTACGTGATTTTGGCTAAGTGGTTGTTGAATCTTTGCCTTGGAATAAATAGAATAAAATGGATTGATATTAGTGCGATCTGACTCATTATCAGCGATCAATCTTGAACCGGAGAAATCATTCCTTTTTCTGATATACGAAATACGGGATTTCTCAATTCTTAGAAAATCTCGAATCAAACCATTTGTACTTACTTCAACAAAAGAAGCGCGGGTCTCTTCAATAGAAGAAATCTTTTTGTCTCGATCCCAATTCAAGACTAAACAAGTCCGAACTAATTGAATGCTTGTGTCAGAAATTCCCTGAATTGGTTTTCCATTTCCATAAAGAATATAATTGACAACTTTAAGTTCCAGATTATCCATTTCCTGCAACAGATCCTGGGGGAAAAGTTTTACTAAATTTATACCATCCGCTATTTCATATATAATTACGGGTCGAACTAAAACAAAATACTTTTTCTTGGTAGGTGTGATCCATTGGACATAGATCCAATTTTTGAATTTTTTGGATTCCGTAGAATTCTTTTTTTTTACCGTTCCGAGTGGTATCAAGATGCCGCTGTGTCGGGATATCTTATCCATCTCTCCAGGAAAATAGATATCCCCAGAAAAGATTTTTAATTCAATCCTTTTTTTTTTCTTCTCCACTCGAATCAATCCGCCTACTCGACTTCTTATATTGACAGTGATTGGTGTATCTACTCCAATGATACTATTGTTCCGTACCATTATGGAAGAAGATTCAGGTAAAATATGCACTTCCTCGGGAATGAAAAAAAATCGATCTACTTTCATTTGGTATTTTGGCTTCAATTCTTTGACTCCTCGATACTCAATTAAATCCTCTTTTTTGAAAATGGAATGAACTCCTATAGTCCTATATTTAGTAATTCCTGAACTCTTTTTTCTGTATTGAGGATCATCGAAATAAGCAAGAATACTATTTCTACGAAAAATGCCATTGAGAGGTATTTCAATCGAGATACCGGAAGGGGGCATTAGTAGTTCTTTGTCTCGTTCTTGAATCGATTGGAATGGAATGATTAATCTATTTCTTCGCCTCTTTGCCAATAAATCCGAATTCTCGTGGAGAATAGCAGGATAGATGAAATTCAAATGACCCATACATAGGATTCGATTAAGCCCTGAATAATCAGGAATCCCGCTTTTTTTTTTATCAGAAGGATTTGAACTAAAGAATTTGTGTCTTACTTGAACTTGATCATTACTTACTACAAGGTTAGAAATAGATCTTCCTCCGGCAGAAAGAGAATGAATGTTCATTTGATCTTGATCCTTGTGGAGTGAAAAAGAGATTGCACCGGACCTGCACGACCTTCCTGATAATATCCATAAATGACTTGTTTTTGGTAAGATATGGACATTACTATATGTAAATTCGGGTGCATGGTACACATCGGTACTCCAATGCATCTCTCCCTCTGAGTCAGAATAAATATGTTTTCGAACCCTCTCTTTAAAATTTAAAGTGTATGTTCCCGCGCGAATCTCAGCAATCACTTGTTCTGATTCTACATATTGATTGTTTTGAACTAATAGAAAACTTTTTGGTGGAATAGTCACGTTATGTATAATATTTTCACTTTCAATAGTTACATACAAGTCTATATAACATAGAAAAGCAGGATGCCCATGACGTGTACGTGTAGGATGAACTAAATCCTCATTGAATTTGATTTTTCCATTAGAGGGGGCTCGTACATGTT